TTAGTTTGGAGTGGATGCCTTGGAGAAAAAGTATAGGCGTGTACAATCACGAAAGCGTTGGTCGAGGTAAACCTGTGACACCAACCACCCTATTATGGTAAACCAGAGCTATAAAGCTTACTGTTAAATCAGTATTAAAGGGGAAGTGAAACATCTCAGTACCCTGTATATCAAATCAACCGAGATTTCGTTAGTAGTGGTGAGCGAAAACGATAAAAGGCAAAACAAAAATATTTTTAAAAGAAAGAAAAGAACGATTATTTTATAATTTTTCTACCATAGAAGGTGATAGCCCTGTAATTCTTTTTATTTTTGTGAAAGTAAGATGGGGCAAGTATACCTCGTCTGAGTATTGGGGGACCACCCTCAAAGCCTAAAGTAATTTTTCTTACCGATAGTGAACAAGTACCGTGAGGGAAAGGTGAAAAAGAAGTTGCGACAGTGCAAAGATCCTGAAACTCCATATTAGAGTCGAAGCTTAATTATGAGGCAACGGCATACCTTTTGTATAATGGGCAAGTGAATCTTAATGAAAGGCAAGCTTAAGCTAATAAAGTGAAGGCGAAGAGAAATCGAGTCCTGTTAGGGCGAGTTAAAGTCTTTTATTAAGGACCCGAAACCGGCTGATCTAAGCTTGAGCAGGCTGATATTGTAATGGCAACATTCTTTGGAGGGCCGAACCCGTGTGTGTGGCAAAATACTGGGATGACTTGAGTTTAGGGGTGAAAGGCCAATCAAAGTCGGTGATAGCTGGATTTCTGCGAAATCTATTGAAGTAGAGCGTTCTAATAAGAAAATCTGGGGTAGAGCACTGTGCGAGTAAAGGGGAGATACTCTCTTACTAAACTCAGGCAAACTCCGAATACGGATTTTATTCATTTAGAGCAGACAGAGTATGAATGCTAAGATTCATACTCAAGAGGGAAACAGCCCAGACTGAGAGCTAAGGTCCATAAAATAGTTTCAGTGGTAAAGGTGATATTTGCTCAAAGACCGTCAGGAGATAGGCTTGGAAGCAGCCATTCTTTAAAGATAGCGTAACAGCTCACTGACCTAGAGTAAAAATCCCGCCAATTTAGAGGGCTTAAAACTATTACCGAAGCTGCAGACAAAAAACATAATTATTTTGTGGTAGCAGAACTTTCTGTAGGTCGTAAAATTTACGGAGTAATCTGTAATAAAGATATCAGAAGCGAGAATACTTGCATGAGTAGCATAAAACAATGAAAAAAAGCATTGTGGCCGTAAGTCCAAGGTTTTCGATCTAAAGTAAAACTGGGTCGTGAGAGGTAACCTCAAAAAAAGCGGTCCCTAAGTTTTCAAGCCAAGGCTTGGGATAATGGGGTAGATTAAACTCTGAAAAGTTGCTGACGAAAAATTCACCTTATTCTTGATTTTGTCAAGGGTAAGTTATTTTTTCCAAGAAATAGGCACTTTAATAACACCGTACCTTAAACCGCCACAGGTGGACGGGTGGAGAACACTAAGGCCTTGAGATAACCCTGTTGAAGGAACTCGGCAAAATGACTCTGTAACTTCGGAATAAGGAGTAAAAATAAAAGCGCAAGCTTTTATTTTTGACACAAAATCGGGGGTGGCGACTGTTTATTAAAAACACAGGTCTCTGCTAACTCGTAAGAGGATGTATAGGGACTGACACCTGCCCGGTGCCGGTAGGTAAAGCTTTGATGTTTTCGCATTGAGGTCAAATCCCGGTAAACGGCGGCTGTAACTATGACGGTCCTAAGGTAGCGAAATTCCTTGTCGGGTAAGTTCCGACCCGCATGAATGGTGTAACGACTTCCCCGCTGTCTCCAACAGGGACTCAGTGAAATTACAAAGGTCGTGAAGATGCGGCCATCCTACAGCTGGACGGAAAGACCCCGTGCACCTTTACTATAAGCAAACATTGTATACCAAAGACTTACGTGTAGAATAGGTGGGAGCTTATGAATCTTTCCTGTAAGGGACTGCCGAGGCGTTAGTGAAATACCACCCCAAGATCTGTTGGTTTACTAACTACGGGACAGTGGTTGCTGGGTAGTTTGACTGGGGCGGTCGCCTCCTAAAGAGTAACGGAGGCATGCAAAAGTAGGCTCATCCTCTTAAAAGAGGAGTCGAGTATAATGGTATAAGCCTGCTTGACTGTGAGAAAGACATTTCGATCAGAGACGTAAGTCGGTCATAGTGATCCGGTGGTTCTTCGTGGAAAGGCCATCGCGCAATGGATAAAAGGTACGCCGGGGATAACAGGCTAATGAACCTCTAGAGCCCCTATCGACGGGTTCGTTTGGCACCTCGATGTCGACTCATCACATCCTGGAGCTGGAAAAGGTTCCAAGGGTTCGGCTGTTCGCCGACTAAAGTGGTACGTGAGTTGGGTTTAGAACGTCGTGAGACAGTTTGGTCCCTATCTCCTGTAGGTGTTTGAAAATTTAAAGGACTAGACCTCAGTACGAGAGGACCGGGAAAACTCGATCCCTTGTGTTCCGGTTGTTTTCTTAAAAGCAGCGCCGGGTAGCTACATCGAGAAGAGATAATTGGCCGTTTGGCAAGAAACTCTCCTTAATTAAAGTTTTCATAAGGGGGTGGAAGATTACCACCTTGATAGGCGGGGGGTGTAAGAGTTGTAAGGCTTTAAGCTGACCCGTACTAATCCCTAGAAGTGTTGTAACTTTTAGCTTAAAAGGCTCGCGGGGTAAACATGCGGTAAGTGTACACGCTTTGTGTTAATTAGCCCTATTTTAGCATGTTTTTAATAACCCCACCTACAACATGAAAGAGGAGGGTGTATAGCTCAGCTGGTTAGAGTGGTGGACTTTTAATCCGAGGGTCTTGGGTTCAAATCCCAATGCGCCTAAATAAAGTAAATTTTTTAGGGAGCATAACTCAGTGGTAGAGTGTGTGCCTTACAAGCACGAAGTCGGGAGTTCAATCCTCTCTGCTCTCATGGGTTTATTAAAATTTGTTGAAGAAGTCCGGTATTTTTTATAATTCCTTTTAAAATGTTAGTTCAAGCTGCTAAACTTTTGGGTGCTGGTCTAGCTACTATCGGTTTAGCTGGAGCAGGTGTGGGTATTGGTACCGTGTTTGGTGCTCTTGTTTTGGGTACAGCACGTAATCCTTCTCTGAAAGATGAGTTATTTAGAATTGCAATTTTGGGTTTTGCTCTAACTGAAGCTATTGCCCTATTTGCTTTGATGATGGCTTTTTTGATTCTATTCGCTCTGTAAGAAATTCTCCTGTAGCAAAAAAATATTAATTGAGAGAAGTAAAATTTAAAGTGGGCGGTGTAGTTCAGTGGTTAGAATGTTGGAATCATATCCCAAATGTCAGGGGTTCAAATCCCTTCTCCGCTATTTGTTTTGCGATTTTGGTGGAATTGGTAGACACGTCAGACTTAAAATCTGTTTCTATTTTTAAGAGTATCGGTTCAAGTCCGATAAGTCGCAAAGTGGCGAGTGTAACTCAGTCGGTTAGAGTGTCAGGTTGTGGCTCTGAAGGACGGGGGTTCAATTCCCCTCGCCCGCCTTGGCTAGATAGTATAAAGGTTTAATGCAATGGGTTGCAAACCCATAAATGAGGGTTCAAGCCCCTCTCCAGCCTTCTTCAATAGCTCAGTTGGTAGAGCATGTGGCTGTTAACCATAAAGTCGTTGGTTCAAGTCCGACTTGAAGAGAAATTAATTTTTAGGGTTTGGGTAGCTCAGTTGGTAGAGTGAAGGACTGAAAATCCTTAGGTCATCGGTTCAAGCCCGATCCCAAACAAAAATGCTTTCAAAAATACTTAATAAATTGCAGAATGGATATATGGTATACCACCTGGAAGTTTCTTTCAAAGTAATTGGTTTTTCTACAGAAATTTTAGATATCTTGTGGAAAGAAAATTTTATCAGGGGTTATAGCATAACAAGCGAGGATTACGTAAGAGTTTTTCTTAGATATTATCAAGGTTCTCCTGTTTGTACACAATTAACTGTTATTTCTAGTTCGCATCACCGTCTATATTTTTCCCTTTTAGATCTTTCCCGTTTAGCGGATGATTTTGGGGTTTTAATTATTTCAACACCTAAAGGTATTATGACTGCAGACAATGCGGTGCGTATAGGTGAGGGAGGCGAAGTACTCGCTTATATCGCATGACAACGCTAGTATATCGTTTACCTGTAGGAGTCGAATGCTCCAGTTATAATGGTAAAGTTTTTGTGTCAGGCCCTAGGGGTACTGTTAATTTTGATTCGGTTAGTAGCCTTTATCGTAAAGGAAATATGGTTATTTTTTTACCATATTTAACCCCTTATTATAGCTCAATCTTTACTCAAGCCGTTTTAGGTGTTGTGTTAGGGTATACTATAGAATTAGAATTAAGAGGTATTGGATATAGAGTGTATGAAGATAAGGGAAAGCTTTTTTTTTCTCTAGGTTTTAGCCATTTAATAGTTCTTGATATACCTGATGAGATTTCAATTGAGATAGATAAAAAAACCTTTTCTTTAATGTCCCCCAATTATGGTCTATTGCAAAATTTTGCAAGTGCCATACGTAGTTATCGTTTACCGGATTCTTACAAAGGTGCAGGAGTACTTTATGCAAAAGAATTAATAATTTGCAAAGAGGGTAAAAAAACTTAATGCTTAGAACAGAACACACACGTCTTCTTTCCTTATTTATTAGTTATTCGGGTTATCTTGTGCCCCGTCCATATGATGAAAATATTAAAATCTCTAGAACTATGCATCCCTTCTTATTAGGGAAACGGAATATTTATTATTTTTACAATCTTGAAAAAAGTTTATACGGTATTAGAGCAACCTTAGAGGTTTTGAAAAATATTATGAGCACAAATGGAAATATACTATTTGTAAGTGATTCCCCTGTATTTAAAATTGTCTTTGCCAATAATCCTGGTGTAAATTGTATTAAATGGAAACGGTCTGCCCTTTCTAGATTTAAAAATATGGATTTGGTATTTTTAAGTGGAGTAAATGAAGAAAATTTAGTAGAGGCTCATAGAAAATGTATGTTATTAGTTGGAGTCGGGAGTCCTACAATGAGTAAAATATGTTACCCCTTTAATTTGAATATCGAGTCATCAATGTTAGGGCATTGGTTCTTTAGTTCGGTTTATACCACTTGTGTACGAGGGGTAAAAAAAGGGGTTTTTTTAAAGAGCAGTCTACCTTTCTCGAGTTTATTAGGAAAAGGTATTTCTAAAAAGGGTAATATAAATAAAGTAAAGTACATGAAGTAATCTATGAGGTTTAAACATAAATATAAATCCTGTTTGTGGACTAGAACAGATATTTGGGGTGATCTATTGTGTAAGGAAGAAACGTTTCTTCGGCCGAAATGGGATACTATTATGGGTATACTCGGTAGCCAAAGACGTCGTCGTCGTCCTCTTTCAAAGAATCGGTTTAATTCAAATCAAGCTAGTCCCCGCCTTACCCATTTTTTATGCCATGATTATAAGTTTATTAATACGCGTACGCGACCCAATCACATCTTTAAATATAATCGATGGGGTTATCGAAATACTCTATCTCTTATGCTTTGTCTTAGACGTTTTTATGGTGATCTAAATCACAAGGCATTTAAAAAAATTTGTAATTCGTTATTCAAGTCAAAAGAACCTTCTCAAAAATTATTAAGTGTGCTGGAGGGGAGACTAGATGTTTGTTTATACCGTTTAGGCTTTTTTCATTCGATTTTTTATAGTCGTCAAGCTATATCACATAACAAAGTTCTTGTTAATGGCAAAAAAGTTGGTTGTGGAAGTTTTATCCTACAAAAAGGAGATTATGTGGAATTTTGCCCATCTCAACGTTTTGCGATTAAAACAAGGTTGCTATCCCGTTATAAACATTTTAGATCGTTTAACATGAAGATGGAGCGATGGCGTTTATCACATCGTTTTAAATTTGAATTACATTTGCAACCTACACCCAAATGGATTCAAACAGACTATTCTAATTTAAGTTTTATGCTATCTTCTGATATCTCTGTACCCGTGATATACCCATTTAGAGCAGATGTAGATGAAGCACTTTGGTTTTCAAAGTATGGATACCTATAAACTTGGTTTTTTTAGTAAATTTTATTTAATTCACTTATAAATATGTGGCTTACTTTTCTAACTACTCTTTTAAATATTATTGACCTGGTTCTCCCTCTATTGATTGCAGTGGCCTATTTTACCCTAGCTGAGCGTAAGATTATGGCTGGTATTCAAAGACGTCGAGGACCAAATGTTATTGGTTATATGGGACTGCTTCAGCCTCTAGCTGATGGCCTTAAACTTTTTGTTAAAGAGACTGTTTTGCCTACTAATGCGAATATTGTTCTCTTTGTATTAGCCCCCTTATGTACTTTTATTTTAAGCCTAATTAGTTGGGCTGTTATCCCCTTTAGTTTTGGTAACGTTATTGCAGATCCTCAGCTTGGTGGTTTATACTTTTTAGCAGTATCCTCCCTTGGAGTGTACGGAGTTCTTATTTCTGGGTGGTCGAGTAATTCTAAATATGCATTTCTAGGTGCGTTACGTTCAGCAGCTCAAATGGTTTCATATGAGATCTCCATGGGTATAAGTCTAATTAATGTATGCTTATGTGTGGGTACTTTGAACCTAACAGAAATTGTTGTTGCTCAGTCAGATATTTGGCTTGTTTTCCCTTTATTGCCGGTATCTATAATGTTCTTTATTGGTTGTTTAGCTGAAACAAATCGCCATCCTTTTGATTTACCTGAAGCAGAAGCAGAATTAGTATCAGGTTATAACGTAGAGTATTCAGCGATGGGATTTGCTTTATTTTTTTTAGGTGAATACGCTAATATGATTGTTATGGGAGGCGTCACATCCACATGTTTTCTGGGCGGTTGGTTTTCTCCTTTTGGTATTGGTTTATTGCCAGATGGTATTTGGTTTGGTTTAAAAATCTGTTTATTTGTTATTTTGTTTATTGTTATAAGGGCTATCTTACCTCGTTATCGTTATGATCAACTTATGAAACTGGGTTGGAAATGTTTTTTACCACTAGCTTTAGCTTTCTTTTTTCTTTCTGTTGGTATTCTTTTGGGTTTTGATTGGTTACCTAATTGATATTTATACTCTTCGTGTATAGACCAATAAAGTAATTGGCTTTCGTAGATAATAATAATAGGTAATCCCACTACAGTTTGGCTTAATATATCTGGTGGTGTTATTATAGCCGATAACGTGAAGGCTATTATATAAGCTAATCCCCTAAAGCTTACCCAAAATTTTTTGGATGTTTGTTTTTGTGCTAGGTTCAGTATTATCATACATGGGAATATTAAAGCTAGAATTTTATTTAGTTTCTTTATGTGGTCTAAAAAATCATTAAGTCTTGGTTCAAATGTTAAATTTATAGCTTCAAATTCTTGTGAATAAGCAGTAAATAATCTCCATAATATTTCAATTAATATGGGGAATATATAAATATACAAGCAAGAATAAAAACAAATTATTATAATTATTAAACGTCGAAAGGTTTTGGCTTCATAATGGTATAGTCCAGGAGTAAAAAAAAAAAAGAGTTGTGCTAAACTTATGCCTATGCCTATTCCGATGCTTATAATAGTACATAGTTGTAAGTAAGTAGTAAAAAGTTCGGTTAATCCTGTTGTTACAAAATGAGATAGGCCTTTGGGTAAAAATATAAATATTAAACTTTGCTTATATTTATAGGTTGTACTAAAAGCAAAAACAGTCCCAAGTATAGTATAGCCTATTCGGTAATTAAATTCTTGGATATAATATAGTGATAATTGAAATTTTTTCATAAGTAAAAATTATAACTCAGGAAGGATAGTTCAATTGGTAGAACTTTGGTCTCCAAAGCCAAAGGCTGGGGGTTCAAATCCCTCTCTTTCCGTGTTTCCTATTCAGATGAGAGTAAGTATATTACAGTTATTATTTATTTTTTGCCTTGGCCTTCTTTTTTTTGCCGATTTTCCTCGGTTAGCCAAGGCTGCTAAAGAAAAGATAAAGGCTTCTAAAAAACTATAAAACCAATCTTTATAGAAATAGCTATTTCGGTTCGTAGTTTAATTGGTAAAACATAGTTCTCATGAAGCTGATAATGTAGGTTCAATCCCTGCCGGACTGATGCTTTTTTGGAGTCTAGCCAAGTTGGTAAGGCGCCCGTTTTTGGTACGGGGATCGTAGGTTCGAGTCCTCCGACTCCAGTAGCCAAGGTGGTGGAATTGGTATACACGCTGGGTTTAGGTTCCAGTCCTTTTAGGATAGGGGTTCAACTCCCCTTCTTGGTAATGTCAAGCCCAAACATTAATCAGTGGTTTAATAAGAAGCAAGGAAAAAAAACACACAAAGCAAAAAGTGCTGCTTTGAGGGGTTGTCCCCAGAAAAGGGGTGTGTGTTTAAAAATATTTGTTTCTTCACCTAAAAAACCAAATTCAGCTAGGCGTAAAGTCGTGAAAGTGCGCCTGTCAAACAAAATTAGATTGACTGCCTATATTCCGGGTCAAGTTCACAGGTTGCAGGAGCATTCCCAGGTGTTAGTTAGAGGTGGCCGAATACCTGATTTGCCTGGTGTAAAGTATCGTTTAGTACGCAATAAGTTAGATTTAGAGGGTTTAGTTAATCGTAAAACCGCTAGATCTAAATATGGTACGAAAAAAGGATAAAAAATGCCAAACTTAAAAGTAAATACCTCAATCCCCTCCTTTTTATTAACAGTTCCGGATAAAGAATCCTTTAATTTCTTAGGTATTAAAAATGACCCCCTTTTAAAAAAAATGGTGAACCTGCTAATGCGAAATGGTAAAAGGTCAAAAGCAGAAAATGTTTTAAATAAAGCTCTGCAGTCCCTCGATAAAAGATATCCTGGACGTGCTTTACATATTTTTTATTTTGGTGTCTTTGAAGCAAGAAGAGATATTGGTATTCGTCTTAAGCCAAAACCAAAAAAGAGACGCAAAATAAGCTCTTACAATGTTTATCTGCCGTACACTATCTCCCCTATTCGGGGGTTGAATTTGGGTATGAGGGCCATTTTAGACGCAACCCGAGATCGGCCATCATCAAATCCTTTTTGGGTAAACTTAAGCCAAGAAATTCTTCAGGCTTCCCAAGGGAAGGGGGATGTTGTTGCTAAAAGGTATAGTTTAAACAAGTTAGCGGATTCTAATAAGCGCAGAGTTCATTTGGGTGTCAGACGTTTATTTCCTCTGGTAGCTGAATCTCAGGTATAAATTATGGACTTCATTTATTTTTTTTTTATAGCTGCTTTATTGTTTTTTATTGGTGTAGGGGGGGTTGTTCTAAATAGAACAAATATTGTAGTCGTTTTAATGTCTTTAGAGCTTGCTCTTCTTTCTGTAAGCTTAAACTTTATAGTTTTTTCTGTTTGTTTGGGTGATCTTATTGGCCAAATTTTTGCTATTTTTATTCTTATAATAGCTGCCTGTGAGTCATCAATTGGTTTAGCTATTATTTTGGTTTACTTTAGAGTGCGGGGTAGTATTCGTATTGATCAAGCTTCTTTATTGAAATCTTGAAGAGGGGGCTTCCATGGTGGAATTGGTAGACACGGTAGATTCAAAATCTTTTGTCTTTAGACGTGCTGGTTCGAGTCCGGCTGGAAGTAATATATGATTCAAGCACAATCTCTTCTTAAAGTTGTAGATAATTCTGGAGCTAAGTTAGTAAAGTGTATTAAAGTAAAAAAAAAGGGAGGGAAAAGTTATGCTAACGTGGGAGATATCGTCATTGTGGCTGTACAAAGTCTTCGACCCCGTTATGGTAGACGTATTAGACTAAAAATGAATAAGTCAGAAATCCATCATGGTGTGATTGTTCAGACACGTCGACTTTTTCGCAATAAAGGTGGAGTTGGGTTAAGCTTTAATTGCAATTCTGTGGTTCTTGTAACGCCTAATCTAAAGCCTTTAGGTACCAGAATATCAGCAACTCTTCCTACCCGTCTACGGAACCTAAAATGGGCCAAACTAGCAGCCATGGCGAAAAGAATTATTTAAATTACAATGCATCCCTTACAAAAACATTATTATAATGTTGTCCAAAGAGATCTTATTCTTAGTGAGCTTACATCAACAGTTTCTATAATACCCTCCCCCCAAAAAATTGTGCTTTGTCTGGGGGGGGCCAGTACTAGCGAGAATGATGTTATTTCTTCTTTGTCAGCCCTATACATTATTGGTAATCAGAAGCCCTTCGTTACTCAAAAAAAAGCCCAAGTATCAAGTATTCTTAAGGAGTCCGTTGGTGGTAAGATGACTCTTCGAAAAACTAAGATGTTTCAATTTTGGTATAAATTGTTATTTAATGTTTTGCCTAGAATTCGTCAATTTGAAGGTTTAAAATCGCCGGCACACAAAAAAGCATATTGTTTTATTTTAAAAGACATATTTTCCTTTGAAGACTTAATTTCTTTATTTCCTTATTTTGAAGACTTAGGTTCTCTTCAGTGCCAATTCCATTTTACAACAAAAAGTAAAAATGAAGTTGCAGTTCTTGGACAGTGCTTACAACTTTGTTTTATTCCTGAATAATTAAAAAAGGAAAAGCGGAAGTAACTCAATTGGTAGAGTGTAAGCTTGCCATGCTTAAAGTTGAGGGTTCAAATCCCTTCTTTCGCTTATTTACTATTAATTTTTTTTAAGTTGAGTTAACCGCAGTATAAAAAGGGCTAAGGTTTTTTGTTCTAAATTTTTAATTTTATTGTTATTTAAATACCCTATAGAATACCATTTCTTATTTATGGATACTCCTAAACAATCTAATTGTGTGTTTATATTTAAGATATTTGCTTGCAATCCATTAACTGTTTTGTAAACTATCATAATAAGTGGACACCCAAGTCCAAGTTTTGGAGGTTTAAGATATAAGGGAACAGAATATAGTTTGGCGTCTCCCAAAGATAATCGTATTTTAGAAATTTCTGAAGCTTTTAAGTTGCTACCATTAAACAAGGCAAATATTTGTTGTTTGGGTAAAAAAAGTCTCTTTTTTCGTAAATGTCTTTTTCTAGGTGTGTACATAAATTAAAGTTGAAAAATTTTAAGTTTCAAGGGTAACTTGTTTGCGCCCGATTGTAAGGCGGGAATCCCTAGTTCTGCGTTCACCCCATATAATAAAAATATAGGTTGCCCTGCTGATAGGGCAGCAACCCAATGATCAACTTTCCCTTTCCCTTTCCCCATCCGGGCTGCGGAAGGTTTGCGACTTATAGCAATATCAGGTAAAACCTGAATTTCAAGTTTACCTTCTCTTTTAACTTTACGTCTAATGTTTTGGCGAGCTGCTTCGATTTGTTTCCCGTTTAAATGTCCTGATGTTATAGCAATTAGAGCAAAACAATTTGATTCTCCGAGCCTATTTATCTTTGTACTTCTTTGGGGTATTTGTCTTGGTTTAAAATATTTGCGGTATTTAGTTTTTTTAGGTAGTATTAACATTTAAATTTATTTTTTGAGATCCGTTACAAATCCAAACCTTAAGCCCAACACTACCATATCCCGTTTGTGTTTGTGTATATTCTGCTTGTATATTTTTATTTAATTGGCTTAGAGGCATTTGTCCTATTTGATATTTCCAGACGCGACTTCGTCCTTTGGCTTTATGAGTAAATCGACCTTTAATTTGTATTTTTAGCCCCTGAATCTTTTTATATTTCTGCAGAGCTTGAAAACCTTGTTTTAAATAACTTAAAAACTCGTAATGTCTTTTTCTCCTTTGTCTAGAACAAATATGCTGTTCTATAAACCTAGATAACGTTATTGCGCTTGCTTTATTTTGCATTACAAGAAACATTAATTGCATACCATACCTAGCGTAATCATATTTTATATTATGAAAACTTTTAGCATAATAAGCGATTTGCCGTCGCGCAGGTTTGGGTATAGATCTTGTATATACTTTTAATCTATTAATTTTAAAGACTACCCTTTTTGTACCCGTAAAATGTTGAGTTAATTTAATGGCTTCTTGTAATCTGCAAGAGAGCACAGACCAGGATTGTTTTTTTGTCTTTATCTTATTTTCCTTGTGCCGTCTTGACTTTAAGCGTTTTTTTGATTGAAAATGTAGATGTACTAAGTCGATGTCTATAATTATTAATCCAAGATACTTATTAAGTTGTATTCTATCAAGGTAATGGGTGGTTCCTAAACAACAAGATTCTATAAGTTTATGAATAGTTGATAATATGTAATAAAAGCGTGGTTCGTCCCAATAAGTAGATCCTTCATAAAGGCTTTTTATCGGGCGTAAACTAGTCGGATGAGCTTTTTGTGCCATTTATTTTTTTTTAATAGTTGTTGTTTTCTTTTTTTTAGGTATAAAGGTTTTTCTAGTAGTAACAAATTCTCCTAGTTTATGTCCTACCATTTCGGGTTTAATTTTGCGGCTAATCATTTCTTTGCCGTTATGTATGTGTATCTTTAAACCAACAGCAGCAGGATATATGGTGGAACGACGGGACCAAGTTAATTTTTTTTTTTTTTTTGAGCTTAATTCTTTTAAAAGACTTCTTTCTATAAAAGGTGTTTTCCAATTGGATCTAGGCATTATTCTTTATAATTTTTGTACGGCGTGTGATTAAGCCTTTCGTTGGTTTTGCCCAAGGAGTTACAGAAGGGCGTCCTCCGGAGGTTTTTCCTTCTCCTCCTCCGTGTGGGTGATCTATTGGGTTCATGGCTACCCCACGAACGATAGGTCGCTTTCCTAACCAGCGCGATTGACCTGCCTTTTTAAGTTTTATAAATCGATGGTTTTGGTTACTTACTATGCCGTTAGTTGCTATTGTTCTTATATCGAACCATCTATATTGTCCTGATTTAAGGCGTATCTTTGCCAAATTATTAGTTCTTTTTAATATTTTCCCACAAGCACCTGGAGCTCTTAATATTTTCCCCTTTTCTCTTGGTATTACACTTAAATTATATACGTAACTACCCGTAAGTATATATTTCAAAATCTTGCTATGGCCGTTTTGTAGTCCAGTACGGTTTGAATTTGATCTTATAACTGCTCCCTTTTTTATTTTTGATGGTGCGAGTATATACGTATTTATTTTTTTATCTGGGTTGAATACTCTAGCTAAGAAGGCTGAACGGTTTGGATCATACTCTAAGCCAACTACTATACCATTAGTATTTTTACGTTTTGAGTCGATATCTCTATATAACCGTTTGTGCCTTCCTCCTCTGTGCCAGGCAGTAATTTGGCCTGTATTATTTCGTCCTGTGGATGGGTTCCATGCTCGTGTTTTTGATTTAAGAGGTTTAGAGATAAAGAGTTGTTTTTTTTTATTCATATTATATAATAAAATTTTGGCTATGCCTTTTATTATCGGTACCTCTATTCCAGAAGATAAAGTTTTGGTGCAGTCTGTTGCTAATATTTATGGTATTGGGTTAGCCCAATCTAGGATTTTATGTAAAAAAGCAGGTTTTGCCCCGGATTCTCGGGGCAAAAATCTTACCTTACCTAAAGGCAAGATTTTAGAATCTTTAGCTGAATCCATGCCCTTACCTTTAGGCCCAGACCTTCGCAGATTTCAAAATGACAAAATTCAACGCCTTTGTATTCTTTCTACTTACAGGGGATCGCGCCATCGTAAAGGTTTACCTGTACGAGGCCAGCGCACTCATACCAACGCCAAGAAGAGGCCACAAATAAAATTAAATGGTGACTAGATGGATATTAAAAATTATCTTTTTTCCGGTGGTTTATCTTTTCCGGAAATTAAAAAAATGGTGGTAAATTTGGGTTATTAATATGAAATCAAACGATTACGCAAACAAAAAAGATAATCTTGGTTATATATATATATCGTGTACTAAGCGTAATATTTTTTGTACGTTGGTCGATAGTGTAAATAAAAAAGTAAAAACAAGCTGTTCTTTAAGAGTACCTCCTTATCAAAACGAGTATAATGAAAGAGAAAATATTTATACACGTGGGTTGTTATTGGGTAAATTATTTGCTGAGAAAGTAATATTTTTTGGGTATAACAAGGCTGTTGTCCACATATCGGGTACAAGTAAAGGTCGGTCTGGTGTTGTTAGAAGTTTGAGTAAAACGGGTGTAGATATTTGTTCAATGGTATTGTCTACGAGTACTTCCCATAACGGATGTCGTCCGTCTAAAGCTCGCCGTAAAAAATTTAGATCAAAAGTTAAGGGGTTTAACTAGGTTTTTTACTGAAGGAGTGACTGAGTGGTTAATAGTGTCAGATTGTAAATCTGCTGGTTTTCCATCGTAGGTTCGAATCCTACCTCCTTCATTTTACTTTTCAATGAAGTCTCAAAGTAAAATGATACAGCGGCACCCTTTTCATTTAGTAGATCCTAGTCCTTGGCCTTTTGTGGCGGCCCTAGGGGGATTAAGCTTAACTTTTGGTGGGGTGTTATTTATGCATAATTATAGTGGTGGTGGTGGATTACTAAGTTTAGGTACAATTATTATTTTGTATGTGATGTTTACTTGGTGGAGAGATATTATTCGTGAAGCTTCGTTTGAAGGTCAGCATACTTTAGCTGTTCAACAAGGTTTACGTATGGGTATGATTCTTTTTATTGTTTCTGAAGTAATGTTTTTTTTTGCTTTCTTTTGGGCTTTTTTTACGTCTTCTATTTCCCCCGTCTTTAATATTGGGGGAGTTTGGCCTCCTGTAGGCATTGAGGCTATAAGCCCTTGGGGTTTGCCTTTGTTAAATACAATCCTTCTTCTTTCTTCAGGTGCTAGCGTAACTTGGGCTCACCATGCAATCGTTGGTGGTTTTAAAAAGGAGGCTCTGCAGGGTTTAGGCATCACTTTGGCCTTCGCAGTTGCTTTTACTGCCATGCAAGGCTTCGAATATATGAACGCACCCTTTGGGATGTCAGATGGGGTTTATGGATCCGTATTTTATATGGCTACAGGATTTCATGGTTTTCATGTTATTATTGGGACCATTTTTTTAGCAATTTGTACCCTGCGTTTATATTTTCATCATTTTAGTCGACAACGACATTTTGGGTTTGAAGCAGCGGCGTGGTATTGGCATTTTGTTGATGTTGTATGGTTATTTCTTTTTCTCACTATTTATTGGTGGGGATTCGGTGGTGTTGTTTAACTATTTTTTTAAATGAAAAAAAAAGATAATAAAATTAATCTGGTAGAGTTTTATATGGATTGTCAAATCGTTAAAAGATATTGTCGATATAATCTCTGGTCAGAGGAGTTTTGTGATTATGATAAAATTAAATATTGTGAAATATTTATGTCAAAATATTTTAGAGTTTTGGTTCAACAACATATCTTAAGTTATTTTGGCCCTGTGATTTTGAGAACTCTTCAAATTAGTCCTTGTTTTATTAAGTACTTAAAAACAGGATTTATCAAATACATTGATTTCCATTTTTTATTGTTTTTTAGGCACAATTTTTTTTTAAATTCTAAATTTTTTATTAAAGATATAGAATTATTTGTTAGGGAATATTTTCAAAGATACGTTAAAGAAAAGGTTAAAGAGGACCTATTAAAATACGTCGTTAAATCAATTAACGAATTAGTACCTGTATCTTTGCGTTGGGGCTTTGCAAATCGTCTAATTTTTTTATACTTTAATTCTGTTATTTCTACACAAGCATCTTTGTATACTCCTAAAAATTTTTCATCGGTTCTTCTTTTAAATGGTTTAAATGGGGCATTACTAAACACATCATTTGGTTGGGCTTTTTTTTTTTAAAGGTAAATATAATTATGTAATTTTTTCAAAAATTTAAATCATTATTCTCAGACAAGAATTCCCCCTTCTTTAAATATTCTGCTGTAAATAATGAAAAACATAAAGACACAAACAATATTTCTTTATTAAGTTGTGGTTATAGCTGGTGTTTTTATGTTTTTGAAAAACCATGTTATAAACCTTCATCTTTAAATTTTCCACTGGAAAAGAAAAAAAAAATTGAAACTTCTGATGATGCTCGTACGTTAATCGATTTTGCTATTGAAGGATTAGGTGATTTTTATGAAAAAAAAAATGATATAAGCATTCCTTTGGGTGATGATAATTTTTCGGGAAAAAAAATGCAAATTGAAAAAGATTTCCCTAAAGATGTCCAAATTTTTTTTGCGGGTTTAGATGACTGTTTTGGCAAAAAAGCCAATAAAAATATGATTTATACACCTCGGCTACAGGCAGAACCTTTTGAACAATTTAATTATTCTTTAAAAGATTATACGGTGAACGATTATATGATTTCACATAAGATTGACGTAACTGGTGGCGGTCTCCGATATAATCTTTTAAATTTAAATAATATTTTTTTACCAAATAAAAAGAATGTTTATAAATTTTCTGAAAGTTTTGATAATCTTTTTTCAAGATGTGATAAAGTATACTACAATCAATTCGGTATACCTAAAATATAATTTTATTTAATACAAGATTATATAAATTTTAATATTAATGTTTTTTAGTCCTTTAGAACAATTTCAAATTCTTCCTTTTTTAAGTTTTGGTGCTGGTTTGTTTGACTTTTCGATAACTAATGCATTGATCACTACAGGTCTTGGCTTAGGTTTTTTTTTATTTACGTACTACTGTATTTCCATTTATGGCTTAAATTGTTTTCCCGGTCGTTGGCAATTAATTTTAGAGAGTCTTTATATAAGTACCGCAGGTTTAGTATGGGATAGTGTAGGACCGCAGGGACAAAAATATTTCCCGTTTTTATTCGCTATCTTTAGCTTTATCTTAATTTCTAATGTTTCTGGTTTAGTGCCGTATTCTTTTACAATTACTAGCCATTTAATTCAAACAATGGTCTTAGCTCTTACAGTTTTTGTTGGTGTGATTTTAATTTGTGCATCAACACATGGTTTCCATATGCTGAGTTTATTCCTGCCAGGGGGTACCTCGATCGTATTGGCATTCTTATTAGTTCCTATAGAAATAGTTTCTTACATATTTAAGCCACTTAGCCTAGCTGTTCGTCTTTTTGCTAATATGATGGCCGGGCATACTTTACTTAAAGTAATCGCAGGCTTTGCTTGGGCTATGATGGGAAGTGGTGGTTTACTCCTTGTGGCTCATATTGTACCTTTAGCTGTTCTAGTAATTCTTTTTGGTCTTGAATTAGCTGTTGCTTTAATTCAAGCATACGTTTTTACCATTTTAAGTTGTATTTATATAAATGATGCTATTGTCCTGCATTAAGTACGGCTATTTCGTTTTTTTAGTCTTGTAAAGTATTTGTCTTTAAGCATTTTTAGCTCAGCGGATAGAGCGTCGGTCTTCTAAATCGTTGGTCGTAGGTTCGAATCCTATAAAATGTAACGTATGAAATTTGCTTTAATATTCCAAAACGACGTTGCGGCTTTTTTGCCTGAGCTGTTTCTTGCAATTGCTATTTTAGTCGTTTTACTTCATGGTAGTTTTTTGGGAGTCTCTGCAGCTTCTCTTTATACCTATTTAACACCAAGTATAGTTAGGCTCACATCATCTATTCTATTATTAAGTATTCTTTTGGTTCTTAATAATCCCATAGAATCACAAACATTATGGAACTCAATTTTTGTTACTGATGACTTAGCTTCTTGGTCAAAAGTTATAGTCTTTTTAGGGTTATTCTTTTGTGTCTTAGTAAGTGAAGCTTATATGTTCTCAGCACGTTTTCGGGCTTTCGAATTTTTTGTTTTTATTATTGGTATAGGCTTAAGTTTATGTCTATTAATTTCCTCGTATGATTTTCTTTCTATTTATTTAAATATGGAGTTCTTATCTCTCATATTTTATGTTCTAGCCTCTTGGAAAAAAAATTCATATTTTTCTGCAGAAGCAGGTCTAAAATATTTTATTCTTGGTTCAGTAGCTTCCATTTTTTTTTTATTTGGAGCATCTCTTATTTATTTTGCGATGGGCACTACAAATTTAGGATCGTTGGCTTTATTAACAGAGAATTTAACAGAGTTATCGCCTTTTCTTTACTTAGGTTTAGTTTGTGTCGTTTCTGCCTTATTATTTAAGCTAGGTGCCGCACCCTACCATATGTGGATTGCGGATGTTTATGAGGGTTCCCCAACTATAGTAAGTTTTATTTTTGCAGTTGTGCCCAAATTTGCTATTTTTGTTGTTGTTTTGCGATTAGCTTTTACCAGTTTTTGGTCTTTTTTTCCTATGTTTTGGGAAAACTATTTTTGTATCTGTGGTCTCTTAAGTCTTTTTATAGGATGTCTTTGTGGTTTAGGTGAAACTAAGATAAAAAGACTACTTGCTTTTAGTAGTGTTGGACACGTTGGATTTTTGTGTCTAGGTATTTCTAGTGGAAGTATCGAAGGCGTGCAAGCTGTACTTTTTTATCTTCTGATTTACATGTTAACCGCCGCTTTTTTATGGGTTTATGTATTACATCTTGACCTAGATATAACTAGTAACAGTGGATCCCTAACTTTTGCAGACGCTATTGGATTAGTACGCTCCAACCCCGTATTAGGTTTAGGAGTTGTGCTGATGATTTTTTCTCTTGCAGGTATTCCCCCGTTAGGTGGGTTTTTTGCTAAATTAAACATATTTATTGGATTAATAGATTCTTCTTTTTATATCGTGGCGCTATTTGCCGTTTTGACTAGTGCTATTTCAGCCTTTTATTATATACGTCTGATAAAAATATTTTATTTTGAAAAAAATGAGAATTGGCTATTTTTTGCACCCCTATCAAAGGGTGCTGCGATTGTTCTTGTTTTAAGTGGTTTAATCATTATATTTTTTATGTGCAGTCCCAATATATTTTATTTTTTAACATATAAAATAGGGTTAGGGCTAATGGTTTAAAAAAATGTCTTTTACTCAAGATTTAAAACCTTCGATGCAAACTTCTTTTTTATCGGTTTATAGTTCAAAATTGAGCAGTTTCTCTTCTAGGTGGCTATTTTCCACCAACCATAAGGATATTGGTACTTTATATTTAATCTTTGGTGGTTTCTCTGGTGTCTTGGGTACAGCTATGTCGGTACTTATTAGATTGCAGCTGGCAAGCCCAGGGAATCAGTTTTTAAGTGGTAATCATCAGCTTTATAATGTTATTGTGACGGCCCATGCTTTCTTAATGATTTTTTTTATGGTGATGCCCATACTAATTGGTGGTTTTGGTAATTGGTTTGTTCCTTTAATGATTGGTGCGCCAGACATGGCCTTTCCTAGGATGAATAATATAAGTTTTTGGTTATTGCCCCCTTCCTTAATTCTTCTCCTAGCCTCTTCTTTAGTGGAAGCAGGGGCGGGTACAGGATGGACGGTTTACCCCCCTCTTAGTGGTATACAAGCTCACTCAGGCCCTTCGGTGGATTTAGCTATTTTTAGTCTTCACCTTTCCGGCGCGGCCTCTATATTAGGAGCCATCAATTTCATTACGACAATTTTTAATATGCGTGCACCTGGTATGAGCATGCACCGTTTGCCTCTTTTTGTTTGGTCTGTTTTAATTACAGCGTTTTTGCTTCTTCTTTCTCTTCCAGTATTAGCCGGGGGTATTACTATGCTGCTAACTGATCGTAATTTTAATACTACATTTTTTGATCCCGCAGGTGGAGGTGATCCGGTCCTTTACCAGCATTTGTTTTGGTTTTTTGGACACCCGGAGGTTTATATCTTGATTTTACCTGGGTTTGGTATTGTAAGTCATATCTTATCGACTTTTGCGAGAAAACCTGTTTTTGGTTATCTAGGTATGGTTTATGCTATGCTTTCCATTGGTATCCTTGGATTTATTGTTTGGGCGCATCACATGTTTACCGTGGGTCTAGATATAGATACTAGGGCTTATTTCACTTCTGCAACTATGATTATTGCTGTGCCTACAGGTATTAAAATATTTAGTTGGGTCGCCACTTTGTGGGGAGGTTCTATCCGTATGAAAACACCAATGTTATTCTCTATAGGTTTTCTTTTCCTATTTACTATTGGTGGCTTAACAGGCGTTGTCTTAGCCAATTCAGGTGTTGATATAGCTCTTCATGATACTTATTATGTTGTCGCTCATTTCCATTATGTTTTAAGTATGGGTGCAGCGTTTACAATGTTTGCAGCTTTTTATTTTTGGATTGGAAAAATGACAGGTTTAGCTTATCCTGAAGTTTTGGGACAAATACATTTTTGGCTTATGTTTGTTGGCGTGAATCTAACCTTTTTTCCAATGCATTTTTTAGGTCTAGCCGGTATGCCTCGACGTATCCCAGACTATCCTGATTCTTATGCTGGTTGGAATAGTATAGCCTCTTTTGGTTCTATTTTGTCATCAATTGCATCTTTGTTCTTTTTCGTTATTGTTTACTTAACTCTTACTAAAGGTTCTACTGAAGAAGCAAATCCTTGGGTAAAAAATAGAGGACTTGCCTTCCCAGCTTTACCACGGTTAGCTGTAGAAAAATAAGTCTTTCCGGGCCTTCGTAAAAGTTTTTTATTAGTTTTTTGTTAGCCCAAGGGGGGCTTGTAACTCAGTGGTAGAGTGTACGCCTGATAAGCGTAAAGTCGATCGTTCAATCCGATCCAGGCCCAAATGTGACTAATAGGGTATTCTGAATATTTTATAGTTGTAATTTATATATTTATGTTTTCGGGTTAAAGGTAGTCCTTTTCGTCTAATGGTTAGGACGTTGCCTTTTCACGGCGAAAATACGGGTTCAATTCCCGTAAGGGATTTTATTGATAGGATAAACAAACGCATCGTACTTGTTTGAAAATCTTTTAAATATTCGGCTCATAAGAATGTTCCGCTCTTTGATTGCATACGTTACCAGTCTTACGCGGCTCTTGCCCGTTCAAACTTTTCAGGTGTTCGGGCATGAGATTGTTATTAGTGTATCCAAAAAATATTTGTTGGCTACATTAACATTTTTGCATCATCACACCAATGGTAATTTCCAGCTACTTTCTTCTATTTCAGGAGTAGATTATCCGGAGAGGGCTGAACGATTTGAAATTGTATACGACCTTTTAAACGTGAAATCTAATTCTAGGATTAGAGTCAAAACGCATACGGATGAAATAAACCCATTACCATCTATAGTAGAAATTTTTCCTTCTGCAAATTGGTGGGAACGTGAAATTTGGGACTTGTTTGGTGTTTTTTTTTCAAACCACCCGGATTTACGCAGGATTCTTACCGATTATGGCTTTGAAGGCCATCCGCTTAGAAAAGATTTTCCTTTAAGTGGTTATTTCGAATTGCGTTATGATGAAGATCAAAGAGTTGTTGTTTGCGAAACTCTTGAGTTAAGTCAAGAGTTTAGATCGTTCGATTTTCATATACCGTGGTCGCAAAAGAATAAAAGCATCGTTTAATAATTATATAGTTAATTAATGTCAAGATGGAACTTAAACGCAATACTTGGTTGGGTAGATTCTCATATTATTGATTATCCAACTGCTATGAATTTAAATTATAACTGGAGTTTTGGCTCGTCAGCTGGTTTTTGTTTAGTTATTCAAATACTTAGTGGGGCTTTTTTGGCAATGCATTATGCGAGTGAAACTCATTACGCTTTCTCAAGTGTCGAGCATATTATGCGTGATGTTAAAAGTGGTTGGCTAATTCGTTATATGCATGCCAATGGAGCCTCCTTTTTTTTTATCGTGGTCTATGCTCATATCTTTAGAGGTTTGTATTATGGTTCTTATATGGAACCTCGTCACCATTTATGGTGGTCGGGTGCAGCTATCTATGTTTTAATGATGGCAACGGCTTTTATCGGCTATGTATTGCCTTGGGGTCAAATGAGCTTTTGGGGGGCTACTGTTATTACAAGTTTATTTTCCATTGTCCCTGTTATAGGTAAAGAGGTGGTTATGTGGATTTGGGGGGGGTTTACTGTTGGTAACCCTACACTAAACCGTTTTTACAGTTTACATTACATCTTACCCTTTTTAATTGCCGGATTAGTTTTCGTCCATCTAGGATTGTTACATAAGGATGGTTCAAATAATCCTTTAGGTATAAAAACTAGAACAGCTAATGTTAATTTTTACCCGTACTTATACGTAAAAGATTTAGTTGCATTTTTTGTTTTAGTTTTTGTTTTATCCGTAGTTATTTTTTATTTCCCTAATCAATTAGGTGACCCTGACAATTATTTAGAAGCGGACCCGTATGGGACCCCTGCGCATATTGTTCCAGAATGGTATTTTTTGCCTTTTTATGCTATATTGCGTGTTATCCCTAATAAAGTAGGGGGTATTCTTACAATGGGTGGTGCTATTGCTATTATTTTTTTGTATCCTCTTTTAAATACGTCTATTTTGCGTAGTGGTAATTTTCGCCCAATCTATGCTGTAGTTTTCTGGATCTTTGTTGCAGATTTTTGTCTTCTGGCTTGGTCTGGGACTACTCCAGTAGATGATTATTTCAAGGTTGTTGGTGCTCTTGTGTCCATAGGGTATTTTTCTTTTTTTGTTTTTGGTGGTTTGTTCGTAGGTTGGTTAGAAAAAACTCTTATGTTGCATGTTATTAAACTAAAGAGTGACGGTGGAATCTCAACAAAAAGTCTTGGAGATTCTAAATCTTATCCTAGGTTTAATTTAGGTTCTTTTGATTATATTGTTCAAAAATCTATTAAATAATAGATCTTTATAAATTTTTTACGGATCCTTATTTTTTATGCCGTACTTAAAATGTTTTTTATTTCATGAATATTTCAAAAATCAAAACTCAGATTTTTTTCTTTTTCTTTATTTTTTTTGTATTTAATTTTCCAAATGTTGCCTTTATGGATGCCCCTCATCCTTGGCAAGTAGGTTTTCAAGATCCTGCTACCCCCATTATGGAAGGTATTATTTTTTTCAATGGTTTGTTAATGACTTTCATGCTATTTATCGCTTGCTTCGTTGGTTGGTTACTTTATCAGTCTCTAACACTTTTTAACGAAGCAACCCATGCGGAGCCTGCAAGCTTTAATCATTCCACCTTACTCGAAGTTGTTTGGACAATCATTCCCGCAGGTATTTTAATGATTATTAGTGTACCTTCTTATAATTTATTGTATGCTATGGAAGAGGTTATAGATCCGAGTCTTACTATAAAAGTAGTCGGACATCAATGGTACTGGTCATATGAGTGCTCTGATTTTGAGGTTTCACCAAAAGTAACAAAGGATAATTTAGAGGTTATCGAGAAGAGTTTTAAAAATTTAAAAAATTGGGTGGATGTTATAGAATATTCTCATGTGGAGACTAGTCCAAATGAAGTACAAACACAAATAGCTTTGGTTAAAGACTCTTTATCCTTAATAGAGAAAGGACTTAAATTTTTTCCTAAGGATGTTTCTGATAAACTATCTGATCGTTTAGATATGCTCTCTTTAGAAATCCTTAATAACGAGCGTTACAAAGAGTATTATGGCCCTATTGAGTCTCGCCCTGGCGGTGAAATGGTATCTATCTTAATGGAAGCAAGAAAGGAGTTACAAGAACTTTCTCTTCTACCAGAGCAGCAAGAATTAGTTATTAAAATTTTAAAAACATTTAAGCAATATCTAAGAATTGCAGAGCAATCTGAGTTGTCTGCGCTCAAGATAGCGTTATTTGATGCGCTAGGTAAAATAAAAGCAGGTGAAAATAACTCTATAAGTGATATTCTTTCTTCAGAGCTGAAAAAGGTTTCGGAGAATAAAAAAAAAGCGGAAACTATTTTACTTGCTGATGAGATGCTAAATAACTGTAATGGTGATTGTGATGATGCCCTAGAAACCATTAAAAATTTAATTATTAAGGGATCTCAAAATTTAAATAAGGAACTTGGAGATGAAAGGGACATTCGACATGTTGGTTTAAGCAGATCTCAACGTGAGGCGTATCTTGCTGAAGCTGAATTGGGTAGAGCCAATGAAGAGCTTGATTTTGCTGAGGAAGAACTCTTTCAGGCTAATGCTGTCTTAGATATAGCAACAACAAATTCAAAATGGGCTTCTATTGATTTAGCTGCGGCTAAAGTAAATAAAGCTAGTGCAGCTAATATTAAAGCTCAAGCGGATGCTGCAGTAACCAGTCCATCTTTAATAAGAGGCAGATTATTACTTGAAGAGGGTTTCGATGGTTGGACTGAGGAATGGAGACTTAAAACTAAAGAAATCTCAGATGCTGCTAAAGCAGCCCTTATTAAAGCTAAGGAAGAGTTTAAGAGTGCTAAAGAAGTCTTATATATAACTTCTTTGGGATTCTCTTCTGAAGAGTTAAACAAAGCTAAGTCGATAGCAAGTAGTGCAGAAGCAGAATTTGCTTTAGTAGAGGAAGAATTTGCTTTAGTAGAGGAAGAATTAAATAAAGCTAATATTATCTTAAGAAGCGCAGACGAAGATTTAAAATTTTTTAGTTCTATTTCTGATAGAGCGGAAAAAAGATTAAATAAAGCTAAAATAGAATATGCTGCAGCTAAAGCTCTTTCTGATAGAACAATAGCAGAGGTTAATGGGGCCAAAGCAGTTTTTGAAGATGCTACCGTTAAGCTTAATAATTCTGAAATTAGCAAGAGGCCCCTGGAGCAAACATTTTTAGATAACAAGTTTAGTAGTCTTTCGTCAATGCAAGATGAAGCAAATGAATCCTTTATCAAAGCTAAAGGGGAGCTTGAAAACTGTGAAAATTTACTTGGAGCGACTAAATCCGAGTTAATTCGCGCAGAGGCTAGATTAGAGACGGTTAAGGGTTATGTTGACAAGACGACAACAATTCTTGAGGATACTCCTCTGATATATGAGGAAGATAGAAATCCTGAAGACCCTATTTCTTATTTTGATAATTTTACATGGGAGGTTCATAATCGCGATTTAATCGTAGTAGAATCTCAGTTAAAAAGTGCCAAATCAGAATTATTTGCTGCACAAGCAGCCTTTAATGATGCCGTAACTAAGTCTAATAGAGCAATTGAAAATTTAGTAGATTCTGCGTTAACAAGAGAAAAAGTTGCTTTAAATCTTGCTAAAACAGAATATTCTCGACTGGAGTTGTTATACTCTGCTGAAGAATCGGGTGCGTTAAAAAAAAGTTTAGAAAGCGCTAAATCGGTTTATGTTAGGGCAGAAAAGTCTTTGGTTAATCTGGAACTAGTACTTGCTGATTCTATAAATAAAGAAGCTAGGTTAGAGCGCTACAGGGCTACAAATGAAGAAAATTTAATTTTTGCAGAAAACCTTATAACAAAATCTAAGGAGAATCTTGTCAATCTAGAGTGTAAACTTAATGAGTTAAGTTCAAAATCGCCTGATAAGGGTAGTGTTAAAATGGGTTCAGAATCTTCCTTTGATACTGAAGATTTATCGAGCTTGTATTCTAATTATGCGGAGATCTCGCTAATTAAGATCAAGGAGGAATTAATCCGTGCGGAGCTTGATCTTAACAAAGCTGCGGGTACTCTTGATAATACGGATATTCTATTAAATAAGTTACACCAAAATCTTATTAATGTTTCTAAAGTACTAGATAAAAATATTATAGAAAAGCATTGGTCTGCCTATAATTTAGCATGTGAAAACTTTACAAAAACAGTAGAGAATCTTAAAAAAAGCGAGTCAGATTTATCTCTTCTGGATATTAAAATGAATCCGGGACTTCTAGAAACAAAAACACACATGCAAGTACTCTTAGCGGATGCAGAACTTGACAATGCTAAATGGATTTGTGCTAGATTTTCTGATACTATTAATAAGAACCTTAAAAAGATTAAAGCAGCCAATGTTTTACTCTCCAATAACTCAATCGGAGATTCATCCTCTGATGGTGGCTCAAATTCAAATAATATTAGCCCTGTTGACGGAAATAGCGATAAAGACGATTTTAATAAAGTCCCAGAAAGCTTTGGTAAATCTAATGAGGATATAAAAAAGATGTTATCAGAGATAGAAGGTAAAGAGATTTCTTATGATCGTGCTAATTTATTTATTGAAATTTTACGAACTTTTAAAGATTTAGTAGAAAATTTAGGTGAAGAGGACGTAGATAACGTAAGAAACCTTTTATACCAATTATTACCTTCAATGATAGGTGAAGAGATGGCAAAACACGCAAGAATAAAAACCCATATAGATTTAATTTTAGATATTATTAATAACTCTAATGAAGAGGAAGTTTCGGGAAGACAAACAATCAATTTTGATTCTTACCTTATTGCGGATGACGATTTAGCTATTCCAGAAGCTTATGGAAGTGGAAAAGCAGGTAAGGTTTTCCGTCTTTTAGAGGTAGATAATCGTCTTCTTGTGCCTACGAATACTCATATCAGGGTTCTGGTAACATCGGCTGATGTTCTACATTCTTGGGCAGTGCCAAGCTTAGGTGTTAAAGTAGACGCTTGTCCGGGTCGTTTAAACCAAGTTTTTCTTTTTGTTAAAAGAGAGGGTGTTTTTTATGGTCAATGTAGTGAGCTCTGCGGTGTGAATCATGGTTTTATGCCTATCGTAGTACAAGCTGTCAACCAAGATGACTACTTAACTTGGGTTGGAAAAAGATTATGCTCTTAAATATTTTGATTTTACTTTTATCTTTTGGGATTGTTGGGTTAGTAATTATACCGTCTACTCAAAGATTATTTATGAGACAATTCGCTCTTAGTGTTACATCGTCGGTATTCGTTTTTTCTTTACTCTTATGGTTAGGATTTGACCAGTCAACACCTAAATTTCAATTTGTTGTTGAAAGTTTATGGCTTCCTGTGGCTAATATTAATTTAATTTTAGGTGTTGATGGAATTTCTTTATTCTTTATTCTTTTAACAACTTTGATCTTTCCGCTGTGCTTATTGGCTTCTTGGTCTTTTGATAAAGGGGGTGTAAAAATGTATTTAATTAGTTTCTTAAGCATGGAATTAGTTTTACTTTTAGTTTTTACAAATTTAGATTTATTGTTCTTTTATATTTTTTTTGAAGCCGTTTTAATACCTATGTTTTTAGTTATTGGTATTTATGGATCTCGGCAAAGGAAAATACGTGCCGCGTATATGTTTTTTTTATATACTCTTCTAGGTTCCCTATTTATGTTAGTAGGGGTTGTTTATATATACCTTTTTGCGGGTAGCACAAATTATGAAGTTTTGTCCGCAGTAGCTTTTTCGCCGTATGATCAAAGATGGCTTTGGTTAGCTTTTTTTGCGTCCTTCGCGTCCAAAGTGCCTATGTTACCCGTCCATATCTGGTTGCCTGAGGCTCATGTGGAGGCTCCTACAGCCGGTTCGGTAATCTTAGCTGGTATCTTGCTTAAACTTGGGTCTTACGGTTTCTTAAGATTCTCTTTAGGCCTGTTTCCTGAAGCCTCTGTGTACTTTACTCCTCTAATCTTTAGTCTAAGTGTATTTGGGGTTGTTTATACTTCATTGACAGCTATTAGACAAACGGATTTAAAACGTTTGATTGCCTATACCTCCGTTGCGCATATGAATTTAGTTATGATAGGCCTATTTACCGGTACAGTTATTGGTATAGAAGCTGCAATATTGCAAAGTCTGAGTCATGGGTTTGTTTCGTCAGCTCTTTTTCTTATTATTGGGGTATTGTATGATCGGTGGCATAGTAGGGTTGTTAAATATTATGGAGGCTTGACCCATACGATGCCTGTTTTTATAACTATTTTTCTTTTTTTTACTATGGCTAACTTAGGCTTGCCGGGCACCTCTAGTTTTATAGGAGAATTCTTATTATTGGTTTCTGCTTTTGAGGCTAACACGACGGCTTGTTTTTTTGCTACAAGTTCTATGGTTCTGGGGGGTGCATACTCTCTTTGGTTATTCAATCGGATAGCTTATGGAAATATTAAAATTGTTGGTCTTGATCTAAATTATAGAGAGTTTATGGTTTTTTTACCATTAGTTTTAGGCACGCTTTTTATGGGTATTTATCCTAATGTGTTTTTTTGTCCAATGCATGCTTCGGTTTCAAATTTAGTTTGGGTTAATTTGTGGGCTTAATTTTTGTGTGGTGTACGAATTATAGCTTTATTCACCCACGTAGTTATCTGGTAATTTAAAGTTCTTTTAGTCTAATGGCTAGGATATTGCTTTTTAAATAAAGGCAAAGGTGCGGGTTCAAGGCCCGTAAAGGACTAAAATGTATTTAAATATAGTCTTTTTACCTCTTGTTGGGTCCCTTATTTCGGGATTCTTTGGGCGTTTTCTTGGGGGACGTGGTGCCGGTATAATAACTATTTTTTGTCTCGCTTTAAGCTTTTGCCTCAGTAGTCTTGCTTTTTATGAAGTTGGGTTAGGTGGCTGCTTTACTTATATTTATTTAATGCCTTGGTTTGAGTCCGATTCTTTTCATGTAGATTGGGCTTTTTGTTTTGATAGTTTAACTGTCGTTATGCTAATCGTAGTTACCTTTATATCAACTTTAGTTCATGTGTACTCTACGGAGTATATGGGCGGAGATCCTCATTTACCGCGTTTTATGAGTTACTTATCACTATTTACGTTTTTTATGCTAATTCTTGTAACCGCTGACAATTTTGTTCAAATGTTTGTTGGCTGGGAAGGGGTAGGTCTTTGCTCATATTTATTAATTAATTTTTGGTTTACTAGAATACAAGCTAATAAAGCCGCAATCAAGGCTATGTTAGTCAACAGAGTTGGTGATTTTGGGTTAGCTTTAGGTATATTCGGTATTTTTATTTGTTTCGGTGCTGTTGATTACGCTACGGTATTTGCTTTGTCTCCACAATTAACTTCTTATACATTATCTTTTTTTAATATAAATTGTAGAGCACTTGATCTTATAGGTATTCTTCTATTTGTAGGTGCCGTGGGTAAATCAGCTCAATTGGGTCTGCATACATGGCTCCCAGATGCTATGGAAGGTCCTACCCCGGTGTCCGCTTTAATCCATGCTGCGACTATGGTAACCGCAGGAGTATTCCTTCTAGCGCGTTGTTCCCCTCTTTTAGAATATTGCCCAAAATCTCTTTCTATTATAAGTGTCGTTGGTGGTATGACCGCCTTCTTTGCGGCAACAACGGCCTTAGTACAGAATGATTTAAAGCGTGTAATCGCTTATTCTACGTGTAGTCAATTGGGTTATATGATATTTGCTTGTGGACTCTCTAATTATTCAGTTGCAGTATTCCATTTAGCTAATCACGCTTTCTTTAAAGCCCTTCTTTTTCTTAGCGCGGGTTCGGTGATACACGCGGTAGGTGATGAACAGGATATGAGAAAGATGGGTGGATTGCGTAAATTATTACCTTTTACGTATGCTATGATGGTTATTGGGTCGTTAGCTTTAATGGGGATGCCCTTTCTGACGGGATTTTATTCAAAAGATGTTATTTTAGAAGTTGCCTACGCAACTTACTCGAAGGCATCTCATTTTGCTTATTGGTTAGGAAGTTTTGCAGCATTTTGTACAGCTTTTTATTCAATACGTTTATTGTCATTGTGTTTTTTAGCAGAGCCTAATGGTAGTAGATCTTTACTTCTTTCTGCGTCAGAAGGAAGTTGGCCTATGGGTGTAGTCTTAGGTTTATTGGCAGTGCCTAGTATGTTTATTGGTTATCTAAGCCGTGACCTTTTTATTGGTTTAGGTACAAATTTTTGGGGGAATTCTATATTTTGTTTACCAACAAACTTAAGTATTATAGATGCTGAATTTATGTCGACAAGTATAAAAATTTTTCCTTTATGTTGCAGTATTCTTGGTGGGGGTTTATCTTTTATTCTATATAAAAGTTATAACAAAAACTTATTCTTATGGAAAACCTCCCTATTGGGTAGACAACTGTATACGTTTCTTAACAGGAAATGGTTGTTTGATAAGGTATATAATGATTTTTTAACCCAAAATCTTTTAGATTTTGGGTATCATTTTACTTATAAAGCAATTGATAGAGGTTTAATTGAAAGCTTGGGTCCTTTTGGTTTATCTAATGTTCTTTTAAGCCAAGTTAATCAATCTCGGACATGGCACTCTGGTTATCTATATCATTATTTAGTGACTCTTGTTTGGAGTAATCTTATTTTTGGTTTCTTGTTTCTTTTTGCTGCACAAAGTCTTCGGATTTGTGCATTACTTACCTTTTTTGTACTATGGTTGACCCTATAATTTTTATGCTTATTGCTATACTTGGAGGCAGTTTAGGGGTTAAAGTTACGAGCACTCAAAACCCTGTGTATAGTGGTCTCTATCTCGTGTTACTTTTTTTTTTAGGTTCCGCTATTTCTTTCCTATTAGGATTGGAATTTATGGCATTACTTTTCCTTTTAGTTTATGCGGGTGCTATCGCTGTTTTAGTATTATTCGTAGTTATGATGTTGGATGTAAAAGCTATCGAGAATCCCTGGTCGACTAAAAAAAAACGCTTTTTATACGCTTGTATTATTGTTATTCTGGGAGGGTTACTAATGATAGTTTTAAATAAAAATTTTACCCTATTAATAAAAACTTTAGCTGCATCTTATATAAGTTCCTTAGTATCTTTTAGTTTTGTTTCTTCTAATGGTAGCACAAATAATTTTTTAAATGTAACAGCGGGTGAGTGGGGAAAAATTTATGATATTGAAGTACTCTCCAATTTTTTCCAGCTATGGTTTAAAAAAGAAATTATTGAAAACTCTTATGGAATTACTAGCAATTGGTTTGTTGATTTTGATTCTTCTTGTGTCTTAAACGATCCTAGTTATCTTTTATACTCGACCCATGCCATCTTGTTAATAATAGCTGGAATAGTGCTTTTGATAGCAATGGTTGGAGCTATTAGTTTAACGCTCCAAAAAAATTGTCCTGAATCCTTGTACCGTCAATTAGGACGTGAGTCAAGGAATGCTATTTTTGCTATAAAAGAAAAGCCTTCATCTAAAATTAAGGTTTCTCATAATTTAGAAGTTTTACCTTGAAAATGATTAATATCTCTATAAATGAGCTTCTTGTATGGGTTAAGAAGGGGTCTACAGTAATTCAAGCTTGTCAAGCTGCCGGCGTTACAATTCCTCGTTTCTGTTATCATGATAAACTTTTCATAGCAGGTAATTGCCGAATGTGTTTGGTTGAGGTAAGTAATTCACCGAAGCCTCAAGCGTCTTGTGCTCTTCCTTTTTTACCTAATCTTAGAATATTTACAAATAGTGCTTTAGTTCGTAAAGCGCAAGAGTTCGTAATGGAATTAATTCTCTTGCACCACCCTTTAGATTGCCCTGTATGTGATCAAGGAGGAGAATGCGAGCTTCAAGAACAGAGTTTCAATTTTGGGTCGGATAGGGGCAGATTCTTCTTTTTTAAAAATTCTTTGGGTGATGCTTTTTGGGGGGGTCTTATAAAAACGGTCTTACGAAGGTGTATTGTTTGTACCCGTTGTGTAAGGTACACTTGCCAGATAGGAGGAAATGAGTCTATAGGTACATCTAATCGAGGTAGCCATTCTGAAATTGGGATGTTTAAGGAAAGTGTTCTTAAAACCGAAATTTCAGGTGGTGTAATCGAGCTATGCCCGGTGTGTTGGTCTAGTATAAAGACTAATTAAACGTTATTATGTTTTTTTTAAAAGAATATTATCCTGCTTTAATTTTTTTATGTTTTAGTTTGGCTCTAGCGCTTATTATTTTTGGTGCTTCGTATATCTTGGCTTTTTCGGAATCGGATAGTGAAAAATTATCATCATACGAATGTGGGTTTGATCCTTATGAGGATGCGCGTAATGCTTTCGATGTACGATTTTATCTTGTAGCTATTTTGTTTCTTCTTTTTGATATTGAAACAGTGTTCCTTTTTCCATGGGCAGTTTCTCTTAGTCAATTACCCTCTATTGGTTATTGGTCTATGATGGATTTTTTATTGGAACTTGTTATTGGATTTATTTACGCATGGCAAATTGGAAGTTTGGATTGGGAATGAGAAGTATTGATTTTAAGCGTCGTCAATCCTTTGCTGCTTTTGAAGCAAAGCGAAAATCTCTTCAGTCCGTATCTGTTAATCAAAATTTAGATGTTTCTTTAAGATGGTGGGCTCAAATAGAAAAATCTAAACTGCCCAGGCAAAGTAGCTTAAGTAGGGTACACAACCATTGTGTTGAGACAAATCGATCCCGATCTGTTATAAGGTTTTATAAGCTTTCTAGACTACAATTTCGCCGTTTGGCATCAAAAGGATTTCTTTCTGGTTTACGTAAATCTTGCTGGTAATTTCTTTTTTGTCTGTACAAAAGTTAAAGGCTTCTATTAAAAGCAACCTTTAATGTTAATGGAATTCTTTACGGGCATTATGGAATGTCCATAGGAATCAACAATAATTTTAATTATTATATTTATGCCTCAATTCGATACATTAACTTTTTTTAACCAGGTTTTTTGGTTACTGCTTATAGTATTCCATTTTTATATGATTGTTCTACGTTTTATGCTGCCTTCTTTAGCCCTTAGCTTAAAATCTCGAAATAAAATTTTAAGACTAACAGATGAACTTAGGTAGCTTGTTATAATTTCGGAGATGTGGCTGAGTGGCTGAAAGCCTTGGTTTGCTAAATCAATCTATGCTTGTTGCGTAGCGTGGGTTCGAATCCTACCATCTCCCTGTGTTATTACTGTTTGTACTTTAAAAATGTACATCTGTAAATCGTAAATATATTTTTTAGTTTTTTACAACTAATTATTCTAAATTGAAAAAGTAACTCAGCAGGTAGAGTGTTGGTTTGTCATGTCAATGGTCGCGGGTTCAAGTCCCGTCTTTTTCGAATTAAAATAATTAGGGGGTATAACTCAATTGGTAGAGTGTGTGCTTTGCAAGCATGAAGTTGAGAGTTCAAATCTCTCTATCTCCATATTAATGGTAAGTTTGGTTACAGTTTAATTCTACTGTTTCAGGTTCGATTCCTGTTTTGCTATATGGATTTTTCTAAAAATTTAACATACACATGTAAAATTTGGTCGTCATCATCGAGTTTATTAAATCTCCAATTATGCCGTATGTTGTTACCTTCGTTGGTTTCGTCTACGGGCCTATCAAAGAAGGTAAAAAGATTTACTTTGTTGCGTTCCCCGTTAGGAAATAAAACTTCGAAAGATCAATTTGAAAGAATTGAATACTCCAATTATTTTTTTATGGAAAGTCATAATGCTTGTACGATATTGCAATTATTAGATGTACTAAACCATCTAAATGATATTAAATTTAAGGTTAAGGTCTCGAAAATCCCAAATCTTTGATCCCCTGATTGATAGCTGCAGTTAAAGTACCTATGTTAGTTTCCATAGTTCTTATCGGTTCATACCATTCTAGTTGGAATGGGCCAAAGGATCATACAATTTTGCTAAGGAGAGGTATATTGTCGAGTAAGAATGTAGGGTGTAGACATGTATAAAGAGAAACAAGGGTGGGCTTGGAAGAAGGTTTAGTACGACAGGGATATGACTTAATATACTCCACCTATGGAGTCTGAGAATGTAAAATTTCGTACGTTAGCGATTCCATCTATGCACCCCGGAGGAAGGGGCTATGCGAACTAGGTGTCCTTATTATATATCCTCTCGGTAGTGCCATAGTCGTACTCTCACTAACAAATTAATCAATATTTAACCTAGTTTTAGGTTTTTTTCTCTACCATAGTCACTACTTGAATTTAATTCAATATATCTGTATCCATTTCTTGATTACTTAAGTTACTAGGATCAGGTACAATTCTTTTGAATTCTTATATAGAAGGGTTAAACTTTTCTACACCAGTTTATGGTGTAGTGGAGGGATTTAAGTGGAGTAAGTCCTCTTTCTTTAATTTATTAGTTTATAGCGTTCTTTGCACGCTTGGATAAGTGACCGAGTGGTTTAAGGTATCAGTTTTGAAAACTGACGCAGCAAAACTGCCGTGGGTTCGAATCCTACCTTATCCTTATACTATGAAATCGTATAATAAATTAAAACTTATTGGAAATGTGCTGTCTGATGGCAGTTTAAATATACTACTTGTACCTAGGTTTGTGTCTGGTTGTGAAACAAATTCGAATGTCCTTGATATCCACAATCATATTGTTTGGACAGGTAAGCGTACAAAAGAGCAAACTGAAATATCTATATTCGTAGATCGTTTCCGTAAATCATTTTAAATTGTACAAAAAAAAACGGTTTTTAAATTGCGCTGCCTATATCTTTAAGGGACCGGAAGGGGGTTATTCTTATCACGTAAATATTTTAATATAAATTAAAAAGATACTCTATACTTATATTTTATCTATATTAAGTATGCCTACAATAATTTTAAACCACTAATTTGTGGTATTATTTAAAATGAGTTTGATCCTGGCTCAGAGTGAAGGCTATAAGTCTGCTTGAATACATGCGAGTCGAATGGTTAAATCCATGGCGTACGGGTGAGTAATAAACTAATATCTAGCTTTAACCTCGGGATAATTCTATCTCTCCGGAGAGAATATGTAAGAGAAATACCGAATAATAAATAAAGGTACGCCGGTTTAAGATGATTAGGTTTAGTATTAGGTAGTTGGTAAGGCACGGCTTACCAAGCCTTTGATGCTTAATTGGTCTGGAAGGACGATCAATCACACTGGGACTGAGACAAGGCCCAGGTTTCATTTGAAGGCAGCAGTAAGGAATATTGGACAATGAGCGAAAGCTTGATCCAGCAAGACTTGGTGAGGGATTGAAGGCTTAGGTTGTAAACCTCTTTTTTAATTGAGGATAGTGACATTAAATTAAGAATAAGTCCCGACTAACTTCGTGCCAGCAGTCGCGGTAATACGGAGGGGGCAAGCCTTATTCGTCATAACTGGGCGTAAAGGGTCCGTAGGTTGCTTCTTGTAATGTTATTTGTCAAAGACTATAGCTTAACTATAGGAAGGCGCTTAAAACAGAGGAGCTTGAGTCTGACAAAAGAAAATGGAATTTTTCAATGAGGGGTAGAATCCATAGAAGTGAAAAAGAACATCGTTAGCGAAAGCGATTTTCCTGTTCAGTACTGACACTGAGGGACGAAGGCGTAGGTAGCGAACAGGATTTGAGACCCTGGTAGTCTACGCTGTCAACGATGAGTGCTAGTTTTTAGATATTTAGAAGCTACAGCTAAGGCGTTAAGCACTCCGCCTGAGGAGTACGAGCGCAAGCTTAAAAATCAACGGAATTGGCGGGGGTTCAAACAAGTGGTGGAGCATGTGGTTTAATGCGATAATACGCGCGTAACCTTACCAGTTCTAGTAAGTCTGCCATTCTTGCGGAGACGCTATGAATTTTGGGACTTTCAGGTGTTGCATGGCTGTCGTCAGCTCGTGTCGTGAGATGTACGGTTAATTCCTGTAACTGAGCGTAACCCCTACCTATCTTATGTTAAACAAACACGTTAGGTACTGCCAGCTAAAAGCGGGAGGAAGGTGGGGATGAGGTCAAGTCCTCATGGCCCTTATGAACTGGGCTACACACGTGCTACAATGGAGAGAACAATAAGTTGCAAGGGTGTAAGCCAAAGCCAACCTTTAAATCTTTTCTTAGTTCGGATTGGGGGCTGCAACTCGCCCCCATGAAGCTGGAATCACTAGTAATCGCGGATCAGGATGCCGCGGTGAATACGTCACTGGGCCTTGCACACACCGCCCGTCACGTCCTGGAAGTTAATTTGGCCAGAAAATTTCAGGATAAACCTTGCGAGTGTGCCTATTAATTTTAAAAGAAGATATTCTTTTTGGTGCCACAAGTAAAGATATTCTTTTTGAAGGACAGGTAGATAACTGGGATGAAGTCGTAACAAGGTAGTCGTAGGGGAACCTGCGGCTGGAATATATAATTAAAAGGTTTGCCTTTTTGCCTAGATTTATACCCGAACTCTTATCGAACTCGAGCGTCCTTGTCTAGGCAGCCACACATACTAGTGTCTGCTGGGAACCATGGCTAAATTTTTAATGAGCTAATATTGCGCTATAGAGCAGTCAGGTTAGCTCATTAGGCTCATGCCCTAAAAGTCGTAGGTTCAAATCCTTCTGGCGCTATAGCTTATTAAAAAGTTTAAACAAGGTAATATTATATGGCTTTAAAAAAAAAGCAATTTGAAAAAAAACTTCAACATTTTACAATAAATTTTGGACCCCAGCATCCAGCAGCTCACGGGGTTTTGCGGTTAATTCTTGAATTAAATGGAGAGGTTGTTGAACGTGCTGATCCGCATATTGGGTTGCTTCATAGAGGTACTGAAAAATTAATTGAAGCTAAGACTTACGTACAGGCTTTGCCTTACTTTGATCGATTAGATTATGTCTCTATGATGTGCCAAGAGCACACCTACGCTTTGGCTGTTGAAAACTTATTGCAAGCTTCTATACCCTTACGCGCCCAGTATATTAGGGTATTGTTTGCGGAAATTACTAGGATATTAAATCACCTTTTGGCTGTAGGGTGTCACGCTATGGATGTAGGTGCAATGACTCCTTTCTTATGGGGTTTCGAAGAAAGAGAGAAATTAATGGAATTCTACGAAAGGGTTAGCGGTGCACGGATGCATGCTAGTTATTTTAGACCGGGTGGTGTTAGCCAAGACATCAGTATAGGTTTAATGGATGATATCTATACTTTTGCTAGTCAGTTTGGGCGGCGCTTGGATGAGATGGAAGAGATGTTGACGGATAATAGGATATGGCGAGAAAGATTAGTAGATATTGGTGTCGTTACTGCTCAAGAAGCTATTGATTGGGGATTTTCCGGTGTTATGCTACGCGGTTCGGGTGTTCGCTGGGATTTACGTAAGAATGAGCCCTACGAAGTTTATTCTGAGTTAGATTTCCAAGGAGTTGTAGGTAAATCGGGTGACTGTTATGATCGTTATTTGGCTAGGGTCGAGGAAATGCGTCAATCAATAAGTATCATATATCAATGTTTGAACAAGATGGCTCGAGGTTGCGTAAAAACAGATGATGCCAAGATTAGTCCACCATTACGTGCAGAAGTTAAACAAAATATGGAATCCTTAATACATCATTTTAAGCTTTACACAGAGGGTTTCTCCGTTCCTGTTGGAGAAACTTACACGGCAACAGAGGCTCCAAAAGGGGAATTTGGTGTTTATTTAGTTTCTGATGGTAGTAATCGTCCATATCGTTGTAAAATTAAGGCACCAGGTTTTTCCCACCTACAAGGTCTTAATCTTATGGCTAAATCTCACATGTTGGCCGATGTTGTTACTATTATTGGTACCCAAGATATAGTGTTTGGAGAGGTAGATCGTTAAAATCAGGTTAGCCTTTAATGATATATTTGTGTGGTTTAAGTATTCACCCTGAGTACCGAGCAATTCAGGAGATGACGCAGGGGTAGCGTGTTCGCTTTGGGAGCGAAAAGTCATAGGTTCAAATCCTATTCTCTTGATTTCGCCTATTGGCCTAGTGTGGTAAATTACTAACCTTAGATTGCTTTATTTTCGAAATACCTTAAATGGTTTGTCTTTTATATACTAA